AAGAAAAAGAAAGAGATATTCGCATTCATATACATAAAAATTATGTAGGAACCAAAAAATTCTTTTCTTTTTTTTTGAAAAAACGTGAATGGATTTATTTGAAGTAATGATACTCTTCAAATTATGATATTCGTGGAAAATAAATCGCAACAAATGCAAAGAAGGAACATCTTTGATCCAGCATTGAAGGATTTGAACCAAGATTTCCAGATGGATGGGATGGGGTATTAATAGATCTGACACAGAATTTAAATGTGAAAATTTATCCTCTAAAAAAGGAAATATTGAATGAATAGATCGTAAATTCTGATATTTTGGTATTTTTTTTTCTTCAAGGGAGAATACTAATCGCGACGATAATGGAATTTCCAGAACGACTCCAAAACCTTCTGATAGTATTTGAAAAGAAAAATGAGAAGAAAAATAATTCTTATGCCCCCAAAACAAATTTTCGTTAGAATAATTCACCGAAGAAATCAAAGATTTCTGTTGATACATTCGATTAATTAAACGTTTCACAAGTACTAAACTAAATTTCTTGTCATAACCAAAAATTTCCACAGGTTCGTAAAAAATAAAACTCTTGAAGCTATGATCATGAGCAAGTGAGTAAATAAACTCCTGAAGGAGTAGCGGATATAGGAAATTTTGTTGACGAAATGTTTCTTTTTTCAATCTAAATATCTTTGTAATTCTGTCATTTACAGACATTTTTACTGGAACCAAAAAAGGGAGGCACTTATTGTGTTATGAAATGATACATAGTGCAATATGGTCAGAACGGTGCATGTTTACATTTTATGTTTTATTTTTATATAGTCTATTTTTTATCTTATACTAAAATAGTGTGAAAATTTTCTAATTCTAAGAATCTAGTAATCTATAATCTTTCTAGTATTGATATATAGATTCTGCACTGTCTCTACTGTTACTTTAGAAATTATCTATTTTTTTCTTATTCTGTATATCTGTATAAAAGTCTAAAAATTTTAGAAAAATATCTTATTCTTTTACTATATACTGTACTGTGATGTAAATAATGTAATGGTAATCTAAGAAGTAAAATATTCTAGAAAAGTAAGAACAAATAAATAATATATACCCCGGAGACAGAGAGCCCAATCTACAGATCTTTTTCCTTTCCCTTTATATCCATTTTGAATTTCTTTGTTAATATAACTAGAATAAAAAAAAATTAATAAAAAGAAGAAAAGCGGGTAAAAATCTTTTATTTTTGCAACCCAATCACTCTTTTGACCTTGGAAAAAAAAAAAGAATTTTATTTTTTTTTTATCACTATACTATTTCTTATACACATCCGTCTCCAATCCATATTAAAAAATAATTAGGATTAAAAAAAGAATCAAAGGTTCACTCAAAATTTACAAGAAAACCTTTTCCCACATCAGGTACTAATCTATTTTTAACGTATAATTAGTAAATTAATTGGGTAATCATTCAAATTAAGAAAATAAGCTCGTTTCTTTTTATCTTACTCAAATTGGAGCCATAAAGCTCTATCCATTTATTCACTAGACCCACCTATCAAATACTTTATTAAACATCAAAATTTTTCTAAAAAGGACAAATTATGATGTTCCATTATGAGTATTCAATTTATTCTTTTTCTATGATTCTATTATTCTTTTTTATATTTTTTTTTTACGACATGCTTTTTTTTCCATTCATTACCTTTCAGGATCAGTCGCGGTCTTATAAACTCTAACAAAAGTCTAGACGAATTACTTCATCCAAATGTGTAAAAGATCATAGTCGCACTTAAAAGCCGAGTACTCTACCGTTGAGTTAGCAACCCGGATAAAGATGAAGTGTAGATATGATCAAAAAAAAAGAAGGGAATTTTACTGCAAAACTGTGTCAAAACATGGAACTAGCAACAAATCTAAATAACAAAATATCAAGCGGATCAGGTTCATAAAACAAGAGATTCAAAAGAGAATGAGAAAATTGAAAAACCAACCAATTTTTTTTTTTTCAATTTCTTTTTTATTTTCGCTAAGAAAAGACATTTTTTATATTTTGATTTGTCTAAAAAAAGAATAAATCCAGCAAATCCTTCTATTTTCCTAAAGTGAAGAAAAGAACCAATAGGGAGTGAGGATAAGAGGATAAAAAGATATATTTCTCTACGAGAAAATTATATTTGTTCGAGACACCATTGTCAATATGAATGTACTTTTTAGAAAACAAATTTCACGGAATTCTATAGAAATTTGTGTTGGATTAACACAACATAAAGAAGAAATAAGAAATTTGAGCGAAAAAAAAGAAAGGTACAATACAAATACAAGAAAGATTACCCCCCCTTTTTTTTTGGGGGGGTTCCACAAAAAGAAGCAAGAAAAAAAGAAGATAAATATTAATAGAACAAGAAAAACTTTGAATTTGAATAAAGAATTAAACAAAGATAGGTACTAATTAGCCTACCTTTTTTTTTTATTGATGACTTTTTTCCTTTCTTTTTTGTAAAAAGAAACTCAAAATTCTTTAAAGAAATAATTCTGCCTTCCTTAAAATATCATGAACAGTTCCTGTGGGTTGAGCGCCCTTTTCAAGGAAATATAAAATAGCAGGAACATTTGAATAAGTTTTATTATTTATCGGATCATAAAAACCCACTCTTCGAAGATCTCTTCCTTCTCTTCGGGATCGAACATCAATTGCAACGATTCGATAGATGACTCATTGGGATAGATGTAGATAAAAGTTGCCCCCCCTAGAAACGTATAGGAGGTTTTCTCCTCATACGGCTCAAGAAAAAATGATTCTAATTTCCTAATTTCTATCTATATAGATAAAAATAAAAAGATAAATAGATCCATAAAGAATTAGACTAGAATTTGAGCCTTTTTGCTTCTTTACAGAGAAAAAAAAAATATCATTCGTACTCCTAACTCAAGTAGTTTTTAAAGAGTTCGAAGGGAAATCTTTAGAAATTTTTGAGCTGTCTCTAACCTCTTTTTTTGTCTCCTTTTGGATCTTTTTTTTTTTTTTTTACTCATTCTGATCCAATTGTTAAGACAGGTGAAAATAGTGTTTCTTTGTTCCGGAATTCGTTGTCTTTGCTTTACACTTTGTGTAATCTGAAATCATTGGGTTTAGACATTACTTCGATGATCCTTACTCCTTTTCAAAAAGGCAGCAACATACCTTTTGTTTTTTCTATGGAAAAGGGAAAAAGAAAACGAAAGATTGATTCCTTTGTTATACATTTTTGATCGAAAAATTTTAAAAATTTCGACAATTTTTACTTTTTTTATTTCATTCAAACTTGTTCAAATTTGAATCTATCCCTTTATATGTCTATATATTTAGAAATAGATTTACATATCTATTTTTATTCTAATTATATTTAGATTGATCATATATTTTTGATGAGATATTTACAAAGTTGGTTTAACTTATTGATTGTCACTAACCCTAGATTATTCTCCCGATAAATGAATCAATAAGTTTTGCTCGAGCTCCATCATATGCTATTTTTATTTACTAACCCAAGACAAATGAAATTTAGTTTTTAGCAGAACAAACTATGTCGAGACAAGAGCATCTTCATTCGCATAGAAAATGATGGATGTCAGAATCCACAACCAATCATGTCCTTCAAGTCGCACGTTGCTTTCTACCACATCGTTTCAAACGAAGTTTTACCATAACATCCTCTAATTTTATTTGAATTTGAAACCGTATGCAATTTATTCAATATGGAATCATGAATAACCATTGACTGAACCGATACATAATAATTCACATTTATCTATGAATAGATAGATATTTATCCGGAAAGTATTTTCCTTAATTTAACCCTATATATGTCTATATATATATATATATATTTTTTTTTTTTATTTTTTTCATTCAGATTGGATAACATTCTATCCAATATTACACAGAAAAATTTTTCATTCAATTTGAAATTTCAATAGAGAAGCATTTTTTGTTTCTGACGGAAATTATCTGGGACGGAAGGATTCGAACCTCCGAGTAACGGGACCAAAACCCGTTGCCTTACCGCTTGGCCACGCCCCATTTTTATTTTGTCTAAGAAAAATTAAGCGAAATATTTGTTATTCGTCAATAACCATCCAAAATACATACCAAAATACATATAGGACATGTTGTCGCTAGGATGAAACACAATAGATATAGAATCAAAAAAAGGAATTGATCATTACATAAAATTTAATTAAAATATTGTATGAAAGTAGAATTCTTTTATTCTCATTTGATTGGAGAATGTAAGGAATAATTCTTTATTGGGTAGAAGTCAAAGAAAAGCAGAATTTCTTTTTTCTACCTTATTTTTTTTTTTTCATTTTTCCCTAAAAAAACTCAATCCAATCTGGTAATTTATTCTCATTTCATTTTAATTTTTAAGAACAAGAAAAAAATGTTTGTTATGTTTAATATCTTTAATTTCATCTGTATCTGTCTTAATTTTACCCTTTATTCAAATAGTTTTTTCTTCGCCAAATTGCCCGAGGCTTATGCCTTTTTCAATCCAATCGTAGAAATTATGCCGGTTATACCTTTATTCTTTTTTCTATTAGCCTTTGTTTGGCAAGCTGCTGTAAGTTTTCGATAAAAAGTCAATCTATATTCAATTCATATTCCTAATTTCTTCGATAAAAAATAGGATGTTTTTATTCTAAAAATCCATAAGATCAGAAAAGTTTGACATTAAGAACCCTCGATTCAAAAAGCGAAATTATGGTATCTTCTATTTTCTATAGATTTCTATAGAATTTCAATAAAGGGGGCAATAATTTTGAATCAGCTTATTTCTTTTTTTGTTCTGAGCTTTCCTTTATAAGACCCCATACAATCATACAATATATAATTATATATATATGGCAAGAAATTTTTGGTAACGAAGAAATAGGAATCTTATTATATTAGAAATAAATTCGTGAAAATAAAATTTAAAAACTTCCTTTTTTCATCTTTTTTTTTCATCTTTAGAACATCATATCAAAATAATGTATAGTGTATGTCGTAAAATAGGTAATCTATTTCCTTAAAAAAAATGATCTTATCTTGGAGATTGTACAATGCTTACTCTTAAACTATTCGTCTACACAGTAGTAATATTCTTTGTTTCTCTCTTCATCTTCGGATTCTTATCTAATGATCCGGGACGTAATCCTGGGCGTGAAGAATAAAAAAGAGATGAGATAATATTTGTTTTGATTTTTTCCTTTCTTTTTTCATAGGTAAATGTATCAATAAATAAATACTAAATAAAGATAAAAATTTCATAAAAAAAATTGAACAAAATTTCTTCTAATTCGAAATTTTCAAGTTATCAGGGGAGTCGGAGAGAGAGGGATTCGAACCCTCGGTACGAAAAATTCATACAACGGATTAGCAATCCGACGCTTTAGTCCACTCAGCCATCTCTCCCCATTCCCAATTGGAAATTTCTCATGTGATATGACACGTTATGATACATGAAGTCAAGATTTTGAGAACAATTTTGATTTTCCTTCTTTTTTGATAATGATCCAAAATGGATTTTTCAAATAGAAAGAATACCTTACTTCTTTTATTTTGTACAAAAGCTTCATTTCCCCGGCCTAGTTAAGTACTGGCCGGGCCAGTACTTCTTTTGTTCCAATGTTCTAACGAAATTAATATAGAATATTATATATCGAAATAGTAATTGAAATAGTAAGATTCTATATCTACTCTTAATCTATTCTAGTGTTCTAGAATAGAGTATTCTAGTATATAGTAATATAGTAATCTTATAGTACTAATTACTAGTATTTTTTTTTTTTTTTTTTTTCAAGTCCGTCGGAACAAAATACGCGTTAATGCTTTAATTTGTAATTTTAATGATTCTGATACTATCCTGACCACGTCTTATTACTTTGTTGGACAAATATTCCATTCATATCCAATAATGAATATATAGCGGGTATAGTTTAGTGGTAAAAGTGTGATTCGTTCTATTAAAAACTTCAATAGTTAAGGGGTCTTTTTTTTTTAATATTCCAATAAAAAACTTTATTTCTTAAAAAGATTTAATACTTTACCCCTCAATAGGATATTTGAGGAAAAAATAAAAATTCTCACGATTTCTATCCATCAAAATTTTAATAAAAATTTGGATTATGGAGTCGAGAAGCATAATTTTTTTGATTGGTTCAATTCTTCCAATTGAATGAGTATGAATAAAGGATCTATGGATCATAGTACAAAACTTTCAATCGTAACTAAATCTTCAATTTTTTGCGCTGGCGTTGTAAAAGGCAGATTGAAGCCAAATAGCTAGAAAACGATGGTTTTAGTTTACTAGAACCCTCGTCTTCTTTTTTCAGCTCGGTAGAAACAAAAGAATTTTCCTTAGGATCCCACGAGTAGAAATAGGGAACGAAGTAACTAGACTAGAAAGATTTTCTAGAATCTCCCTCTTCTAGAGGGATCATCTAGAAAGCGAGTAGCTTTAGATGCATTCGTAAAAAGCTAACATAGATGTTATGGATCTCATTTTTTTTTATCTGGTAGGAATACATCAATCTTCCATAAAGGAGCCGAATGAAACCAAAATATCATGTTCGGTTTTGAATTAGAGATGTTTAAAATGATCAACCAACGTCGACTATAACCCCTAGCCTTCCAAGCTAACGATGCGGGTTCGATTCCCGCTACCCGCTATATATTCCTTAACTTCATATGATAGAACGATGCATTATCTATTTGAATATACATCTTTCTTTTTCTTGTATTCGCTAAATCCGTCTAATATTTTTTCTTTTTATAAAAATGTGAAAATAGGAATGAAAGGCGTCCATTGTCTAATGGATAGGACAGAGGTCTTCTAAACCTTTGGTATAGGTTCAAATCCTATTGGACGCAATTTATTTCTATCTATCTATTCTAGATAGAGAATAGAAAAAAGAACTAGATTTTAAAAAGGATAAAAGGTCCTTTTTAAATGATTCAAATCAGAAATATTTCTCAAGTATTTCTCTTGTACTAAAAATTAAGAATAGAATAAGAACGATCCATTTACCTTTATACTTGTTCCTGAAGTAGAAAGAGTTCGATCTGTTCCTGAATAGCTTCTCTCAAAAGGATTTCAACTTCTTCGGTGAATATCTTGGTAGAAGATAGAATTTCTTGGAATTTTGGTTTATTCTTTGTTAAGTAGGTACGTAACCCAACGAGAAATCTCTTTACCTGTCCAATTTCTAACGCATCAAGATATCCATTCGTTCCGGTGTAAATAGTAGCTATCTGGTCTTCCACCGCGAGAGGGTCTGATTGGGATTGTTTGAGCAATTCACGTAATCGTTGACCTCTTGCCAATTGATTCTGAGTAGCTTTATCTAGATCAGAAGCAAATTGTGCAAAGGCTTCTAACTCTGCAAATTGAGCTAGTTCCAATTTTGATTTGCCGGCTACTTGTTTCATGGCTTTAATTTGAGCTGCCGATCCTACTCTGGAAACAGAAATACCTACATTAATAGCAGG